ATAATAGTTAAAATTTTCTTTTTTTTATTCAAATACAATGTTAATGTAAAATTAACATTATGAGATTTCTATTTTTTATGTAAGCCTTTCGGCTCACGTTCCTTCCAATTTGATATCGTATATTCCTTAGTTTAATTGTTATTAATCTCTTTATTTATATGAACGGAAATTTGCAAAAGCTCTATTGGCCTCTGCCATTCTATGAGTCTCTTCCTTTTTACGTACAGCATTGCCATTATCTCTGGCAGCATCCATTGATTCAGAACTTAGTTTAAAAGCCATACTTCGACCTGGACGTTTTCGAGATGCCCCCGATAACCAACGAATAGCAAGTACTTTTCCCCGTGTAGATCCTATTTCAGTGGGAACTTGATAAGTGGACCCACCCACACGTCTCGCCTTTACTGCTACATTGGGGGTTACTTTGCGTATTGCTTGACGCAAAACGGATAGTGGATTGTTTTTCGTCCTTCGCTCAATATTCACCATGGCATTATAAAGAATTCCATAAGCCAATGATTTTCTCCCGTGCTTAAGAATATGGTTAACTAACATGTTGACTAATCTATTATGATAAACCGGATCAGCTTTCGCATCTCTTTCTCTCGCATTACTTCGACGTGACATGAGTACGAGAAATAATTTATTATTAGTAATTTCTCTCATTAAAGTTAGGGATTAATGATTCATTTCGGCCTTCTCACTCCATATTGTAGGGTGGATCATTCATTCGAGTCGCGAAGGATCTCCCTCCAAACCGTACATACGATTTTCATCAAATACGGCTTTCCACTTCACTATATACAATAGATTTTAAATCATACATTACGTATATTAATAGAATATCTATTTGTACGGAATGATATTTACTCGCTTTCGATCGAGTATCCGTTTCCCCATTTTCCGTTACAGTTGGAAATCTTGTATTTCATGTATCTATACAATAAAATCTTCAGGTTTAAAAACAGTGTTGAAGAATCAGTGCTTGGAATTATTGCTATCTGACCTTAACTTGTTCTAATAAAGTAAAGTTTCTTTAACCCCCCGTTAACGCAGGGAAAGTTGGGGGAAACTCCCCAGGTAATGTGTCATAATAATTAAACCCTAGATCTAGATATATAATTTAAATCAATTTCATGGTTTTATTTATTGTAGCCTGCTCTGGTCCCCT